AGTTTAATCCGATTAGATTTCATGCAAATGTAGTAGTATACCAATAACGGGAACTAGTTAGGATTAGGATAACTCGATAAAAGTTTTGATTGAATATGGTTGAATAATCATTCGAGGCTGAAAAGTTTTCGATTTTTATAGTTAGAATTGATTGGTCGTATCTATCCAATACCTATAATCTACTATGATAACGTATGATAACGACTCGCTATTCACTCGGGTTCTGAGTCATAATCATTATGTAGGAGAGATGGCCGAGTGGTTCAAGGCGTAGCATTGGAACTGCTATGTAGGCTTTTGTTTACCGAGGGTTCGAATCCCTCTCTTTCCATACCTTCAGCTAAACCACCAACGGTACTTATCACAATACAATGTCTCAAATCAACTAATAATGGATACCATTAGTCCAAGAGTTAGGCTTTCCTTTGATATAGATTCCATATTCCTAATTGTTGTGGTACATAAAATTAAACTACTGAAAAAAGGTCGACAAGGAATTCAAATATGGCAGCCAATCTCTTACTTCGACGAAAAGAGAAGAGAGCAAAATAGCCCTAATCTTTTTTTTGTTAGTTAGGTTTTAGTTTGACGGGAATAATATTCTACGACTAGCAATTCGTTTATTTTCAAACCGACCCATTTATTATCTATTATTTGATTGACTACTCCTTTATATTGGAACGGGTGAAGAGTCAAATATTTTGGCACTTCCTCATGAGGGGATGAATCAAGAGAATTTTTAATCAGAGTTTGGGATTTTTGTTCATCCTTCGCTGTAATAACATCTCGTGGTTTGCAGCGATAACTTGGTATATCTACTATACGACCATTAACTAAAACATGTCTATGGTTAACTAATTGGCGGGCTCCAGGAATAGTCGACGCCATACCCAATCGAAAAAGGATGTTATCCAAGCGCATTTCAAGTAATTGTAGTAAAACCTGACCTGTTGAACCTTTGGCTTTTCCCGCGATACGGACATATTTAAGTAATTGTCGTTCTGTAAGACCATAATGAAAACGCAATTTTTGTTTTTCTTCTAGACGAATACGATATTGAGGTTTTTTACCGGAACGCGATTGGTTTCTAAGATCACTTCCGGTTCTAGGCCTTTTACTAGTTAGTCCCGGTAAAGCCCCCAGACGGCGTATTTTTTTGAAACGAGGACCTCGGTAACGTGACATAAAGACTCCTTATTTTATTTTAATTTTACAGAATAAACCTAAATTAAAACTGAACTATAAATGAAGTGAAATCAACTGAAGTATTCTACTACAAAGAATAATGAGATAAATTATATCAATATACGGACTCTTTTGTATGCTTATTGTATGTATATATAAAAAAAAAGGATCCTTTTTTTTTTATATATTTTGACTGTAAAGATATAACTCCTCCTATTTTTATTCATAGTTGGACGTTCTTACAAGATAATAGATCGGTGACCCTTAACCCTTATAAAAGGGGAGGAAGCCTTTAATTTAATACTATTTTCCAGCATTCTTTAGATTTCACGGAGACATTAGCAATCACGTAAAAAAGCAACCAAATAGATAGAAGCCAGCTATCGGAATCGAACCGATGACCATCGCATTACAAATGCGATGCTCTAACCTCTGAGCTAAGCGGGCTCACACAATAGAAATTGGGCATGCATAGGAATTCAATAACCTACTGGGATCGTAGCTATTAACTATCCATCCTTAGCTATTCATAATTAATATGAGTCTAGAAAAGAATAGAAAGCGCATATTTCAAATAAATATTTAATATTTATAGATGATAACCATTAATTGACTATAGCGATATGTAATTTCTATTTATTTATCTTCAGTATCGGAATTAAACAGTCACATTTAAAATGATATTTTCATTTTTTATTATTATCTATTACTTTAACTATAGAAACTATATATTTTTCTAATATTTTATATTATTATATTTGACTATATATCATATATATATATCTTTAGAAATAGATTTCTATTTTTTATTGAATTACGAATTGATTAGCTATAGTAATTAGATTACTAAGTAATAGTAATTCTTAATATTGATTTAATTATAATTCATTTCCATTTCGTTTTTAGTTAAGGAAATCATCAAAATGAAAGAAAGAGACGCAATCCCGATCATAATGAGACATTACTCCGCTTTCAGTCATAAATAAAAGCATAAACTAAGACAAAATCGACCGTTTGAGTATTCAAAATTTATCGGGGCAAATGGGCGGAAAAAAAGACTATATATGTGATATATATCCAGCTAGATTGAATTGTGGGTACAGAAATGATAAAATAATTTCTGATTGAACCAAATATAAGATATGGGTCTCCGAAAGAAATGACAGAAGATAGGCAAAAAATAAAATTCAAATTAGGAGTAAATGCTTTTAGATATAGGAATCCCTATCTAATCAATTAAAAGGTTACAGCATAGCATAAAATAAATGAAAAAAAAAAAGGGAACGATATCACAATTAGATCCTAATCTAAAAAC